TTCCCAAAGAATTCATTAGAGGAATGTTTCCAATAAAAATAGTTTGTTCCTGCATGTCCCCTCGGCTTTTCCAAATTAATCCTGCGGATACATATAATTCAGAAGAATACGTGAATGATTCATATACAGCATCTCTTTCTTTTAGCAAGGGTTCTACCAATTGATATGTTTCCACAAATAATTGAAATTCAATTTCTTGATCTGTATCTTCAATTTTTGGAAACTTATAAAGCTCTTCTGTTAAGCCCTGATCAATGAACCTACAAAATCCTTCAAATTGTATCTGATTCAACCCAGGTATTGTAGACATTCCTGCATTTCCATCTCCGAGCATTTTGAATTTCCCATTTATCAAAAAATCCCATTCGTTTCTCATTCTGCATCGATTCATATGAATCGATGCAGAATGCTGGAATTTAGATTCTGTTTACTGAATCGCATGAAATTTTACCCAACTCCATATAGATGGGATGTATGAAATACGTATGAACGGGGGAAAAAGGATGATTTTATACTTAATAAAATTGGAATTTCTAAGAGACAGATCCAAATGGAAAGGAAGCGATAAATTCCACTTAGACTTACGGAGTTTTGTATAGAATCAAAAAAATAATTCAATTTATACCATTATTATGATATTCCAATCCGTTAGGATACCAGAAAAATAAACGTCGTGATTTGATCTATTCGCTAAGATAAAGACATAAGAATCAGACACAATATACCAGCGTAAAGCTCATTTTTTTAGCACTTACCTTTTTCGTGGATTCCACTGTTCAAAAAATGATTTGCGAAGAACCCCCTTTTTCTTTTTTTAGTCGAATTTTTTGAATAGGATTGAAGTGCGTAAGACGGCTTGTATTTAGTAAACCCGTGCCGATATAGATATATACATCGCCCCCCGCATAGTTCGCTTCGGGACAGCGCATGTCGTGCTCTATCAAAATTTCGATTTTCTCTTCAATCTAAATTGCAGTACGACAATTTTCGGCAAATTCCCTATAGAGAGGCATCAGACACAGATAAGATAACCAATAAGCTAGCCGCGAAACGATTTATGTTTGGGGTTTACATATACTCATAATTGCTGTTATAATTGAAATGGAGAAGGCTTTTTTTATAGAAAAAACCAATATTGATTAGGTAGGTATCAATTTTGATTTTCTTCTATCATTAGGAAACACAATTTAAATTTAAATCCAAGAGTTGGTCACGAATTTACAGTCACTAGTTAATGGTTCCAATTTGTCCTTAATTTTGGCTTTTGTGACTGAAAATGCACATTTCTTTTTTCATTTTTCAATAGAAAAAAAGAAAGAGAAAAGAGAGGGATTAAGATGTTGTGTGAGATACTATAAAATCAATTGAAGAACCGGAGCCGATCCAAAAAAAGGACATATTTTTTTTAGGCAAGGAATTAAGAAAAACGAGATTTTATATGGACGTACACAAAAAAAAGAAAAGACATTGAGTACCCCCCCCCAAACAAAACAAGCAAAGGGGGAATTTTTTCATCTATTTTGTATCGTTTTGGCGGCATGGCCGAGCGGTAAGGCGGGGGACTGCAAATCCTTTTTCCCCAGTTCAAATCTGGGTGTCGCCTGATCAACAAACGATAAGACTCGCAATCCCTTATTCTGCTTGGCTGGTCTAACTCGCCGAATCTTTTCCAGCAAAGTACGCGACTCTTGAAATTTTCGTGATTCGAAATAGCTGGGGTTTCTGTTCTTTTTTTTTTTATTTTCTGTTCCTTAAACTTAAAGTGCTGTTAATCCTTGCATTTAGGATTCACGGAAAGATTATAGTAGTAGAAGCGCTTTCATATCAAATCAAGAGTTACCGATTTATTTCCACTGCTAATTGCTAATGCAGGGTCTACTGACCGGGTCTTGAATTAGATTGAAAAGCCCGAGGGAGAATCGAATTAATCGTTATGGAAGGGGCGGGAGATACTTTGTATGCAGTATACAGACTCATAAGAGTCTCTGAATGCACGGGCATTCAATCAATATTCGATTGGACGGATAATTGGCTTTTACTTAATGATAATAAAGGGCAACAAAAAAAAACGAGGAGTTCTTATTATTACTACAGATTAGGTAACACTCCCTTTGATACTTCCAAAGAAAAGTGCGACTGTGTATTTTGTTTCATTTTTCCGGATTCTACTAGAAATCATATACGAACTTGTTCTAAGTGGATTTATTGGAGCGTTTCATATTTAGTGGAGTCTTTCATCAAGGGCGTTGGGCCAGAATCCCTTTTTGACTCTGCGCCAGTGATTCCACTATTATTAGGAAACAATAATGGAATCAATTCTTCATATTCATAGAGATAGGGGACATAATTCACATGGATATAGTAAGTCTCGCTTGGGCTGCTTTAATGGTAGTCTTTACATTTTCCCTTTCGCTCGTAGTATGGGGAAGAAGTGGACTCTAGAGATACTACTAATTGAGTTGGGGAATCAAACTGTATCACTTTTTTTATAGATCGTTCTGCAAAGCCTTTTTAATTATATTAATTATTTAATAATTAATATAATAATTAAATTCAGTAATTTAATTCCATTTAGAATTTCGAAATTGAATTAATCAAAATACCTTCATTTCGGAATTCTATTGGCTTGGATTCTGGCGAGGTAATTGTATTCGATTCTATTATGACTCGAATACAATTCATAATATATATGAATAATGCTCTTTCAGAATCCAAATCAAACCGATATTTCCAAAAATCCCCTATTTCTATTTTGAAAGGAAGGGGGATACAGATCATAGGAATTTTATTCCAACCGAAGTCTTCCTAGATTTTCTATTTGGTTTTTCTGAACCGGCCCTTGCCAGAGTTCTCAATGGACAATGGGGAAGAACGCGGAAAACCGGACCCCCTTTTTTTTTATTGGACTGTTCAAAGAGAAAAGAAAGGGTTCACGATTTAATTTGAATAGTTAATAATAATAAGATTGTGCCTTGGTCAAGTCACATATTTCGCACTTACCACCGATTTTATTATTTTTTATTATTTGAGTATTTTAGAAATTTGCTTTCTACTATGCTTTATTGACCCGTTTCATATCATGGCTCCAGGGTTGACAATCGCCGGGGTACCCCTTTTTGAAATCGGAAGAAGTTATAGAATAGCACTCCTTGGATCATCTGTCAACCGCTCAATCAACGACTTCTTCGGAATGCTAAAAAAAAACGATTACTTTATTTCTTTCCTATTTCATTTTCTTTTATTAACTTGATTTTCTTTTAGTAATATCTGCCCAAATTTGTTTTTCTTTCATCGATTTGATTCTTTTTTTAATGGATACCGAGATTCATATTGAAAATAATCAGAAATAAATAAATTTGAAAATCATAAGAGCAGCCTTTCGATTATTTCAGATTGATTGGAATGAACAAAAAGAAAATACAAATAGACGAAGCAAAGAAATAGAATTGAGATACTATGTATCTATTAACATGTATAAGGATCCATATCCATATTGTAGATTGATCTCTATTCAGTTTCTATCTTTATACATAAAAATAATAAAAATAGATAGTATGGTAGAAAGATTCATATATGAATCTTTCTACCATACTATCGAATCTCATAGGCTACTGCTGATTCTAGTCCGTTGGTTTCATTTAAGACTAAGACATGAAATTGAAATTTTTTTTTTCTTAAATCCTTGATAAGAACTAAGAAGTCAAGTTTCGTTCAAATTAATCACTTTGACTGACCGTTTTTACGTATATTATAAGCAAAAACGCAGTAGGAACTAGAACGAACAGTGTAGTAGCAATAAATGCGAGAATATTTACTTCCATAGTCTCATCGTTTGGTTTTTTTTTTTACTTCGCAATAACTCGGGATTTAATCCCATAGAGATGATAACCCTTTCGCTTGTAAATTCAATGGGATGAATTACATTTCGATGATAGCGAATGGGATCAATATCATGAATAACAATATTTGACTGTCAAGTCGATTCATCGTCGAGAATTCAATAGTATAACATAGGCAGCTCTTTTATCCACACACCAAATACAAACTTTGATTCCTGATTCAATCAAAAGAATTCCTTTACTTTAATACTAATACTTTTTGAATACTAATACTTTTTTTATTTACCAGTCTTTTCCAGTCTGTCTTTTCTATAATCGACCGCCGTACTTGTACAACCCCCTAACCGCTTTACACTTTCCTTGTTTACAAAGGGTTTAGAAAAAAACCAAACAAACAATCGAAACGAAATAGAAAAAGAAAAAGGGAAGGGGTTAAGTTCTAAACCCCTTTTCATTTTTCTTTTTTTTTTTTTTTCAAGAAAATTATATCATTAAAAAAAAACGAAAAAGAAGTGTGATAAAGACGAGTCCCAGTAGAAAAGAATCGAATATTTCATAAAATTGACTATTTTATTTAGATTTATTTAGAGTTTATTCTTCTTTGGCAATACGCTTAAAAAAGATTATTCATTCCCTCTTCGGGAGGGGTTGTCGCCTTGCTTGATCTTTATTTTATTAAGAATATCATCCCCCCTCCCTTGGATTAGTACTAGAACGTATCCCTCAAAAGTTCGGCGTGAAATTTGAATGAGATAAATTCTTTCAAATTCAAACAAATTCAAACTAGTAATTTAAGTTAGCCAAACTAGAAACCAGAAAAGAAGATACTTTGAATCTTAATCTTAAAAGTATTCTATCAAAGTAACAATCTTAAATTCAGTTGTGTATACGCTCCCGGGAACGATATGGTACTCGATTCCATTCCATACACAGATGGGGGACAGTCAAAAAAACCAGACCCCCTACGGTAGCTCTTGGAATCCTGAATATGATGCTACCAATAATTGTAGCAATTCGCACATGTCTCTTTCTCATCAATCGGTACTGGTTGATGAGAAAGAGAAATGAAAAAGAAAAAAGAGCAAAGGAGAGCAGTAGGCATGAAATTCTACCATTTTATTTTGCCCCAGTTTAACAGAAACGGCGAGATATATTGATGTTTTTTTTTTTATTGGATTTGGATCCGTCGGGACTGACGGGGCTCGAACCCGCAGCTTCCGCCTTGACAGGGCGGTGCTCTGACCAATTGAACTACAATCCCGGGGCGGTAAAATGTACCGAATACCTATTTTTATGATTTCATTCAAACAATTTCATTTATATTTAGATAAATATCGACGTGTTGGAACCGAGACGTGAGTGAGATATTGATATACACACGGATATACACTTTACTTTAGTGAGAGCGGCACGGATTCCTTTCGTTATTGCCAAATCAATTGATAATTCGTTTTTCAATGTCCCAATGAAAAAAAAAAAGAGTCTTTTTTTGCGTTACTTTATTCTTTTCATTAGACTTTATGCTTTCGATTTCATGATCCTGATATGAATCTAGATCATTATTAGCAAGATCAGAATTTATGGGAACAAATAAATGGAGTAAACAAAATAAATAAATGGAGCAAACAAAATAACTAAATAGCGGTAGGGATCTATCGGAGAATTGGACTCTTTTTATTCTTGAGTCTTTCGTATCTGGCATTTCTGGAAAACAAAGGGGGTTATATCATTTCCTGGTGGATCAGCGAATTATTGGGCCGAGCTGGATTTGAACCAGCGTAGACATATTGCCAACGAATTTACAGTCCGTCCCCATTAACCGCTCGGGCATCGACCCAGGAAGAATAAAGTCTAGGCTTATTTATAATCCACGATCAACTTACTTTCGTAGTACCCTACCCCCAGGGGAAGTCGAATCCCCGCTGCCTCCTTGAAAGAGAGATGTCCTGAACCGCTAGACGATGGGGGCATATTTGCCCGACTGCCATCATACTTAGTATGAACAGTTTTTTGAAATTGTCAATATAATGGAATGGGATGACTAACTCTAAAGTAAAGGATCTTTCCACCTTTTCTGATCCCATACCAATAGCATTTTTTGATTCGTCCATCAATCGCTCATTCTAATCGCCATTCTATTCTAAAATCGAAATCTATTATAGAAATTGCTATAAAATAAAAATAGGCCGAAAGACGAAAGTAGAGGACTCTTTGGGGAAGTGATTGGTCCGACATAAAAGAAGATTTTTTCTTCATTTCTTCCACTTAACTTTCATTCATTTATCCACTCCTTGGTAAGATGAGATCGGACTATTCCTATATCGCCCTAAGCTGGGAAATTAACAAATGAGAAATCTGAAAATCGGGGAACGGGGATTAAGATTAACAAGTTATCAATTTTTTTTTTTTTTTTTTTTCTCTAAAATTTTGGTTCGGGGAACAAACAGAATCTCTTTATCACATGTGAAATCTGGTGGATCTATGTCGAATTGGTAGGTCCATGTATCCATGTATCAATCAAATAAGTTTCGTTCCGTTCTGATGGGGTCAGATCAATTTAAGTCAATTCCATTAGGGTCGGTCTTGAAACACTTCATTTCATTGATATTTATCAAATCCAATATCAATAAACCCGGGTTAACCGATACTTATACTTATTACTTATTAAGTAAATCAAAATTATCGTTCCCCTAGGTGACACTCGCCGCTATGAGTCTACTGCATATACTTATATATAATATATATATAGATAGATATAGATCTATCTTATCCGCCTAGTGACTCCTTCAATAATTGAATCCAATTGCCCTTTTAACTCAGTGGTAGAGTAACGCCATGGTAAGGCGTAAGTCATCGGTTCAAATCCGATAAGGGGCTTTTTGGCCTTTTTCATAAATATAAATAAATAAATATAAATAAAGTAAAGTGGTAATATTCATATTGAAACGGGAATAAAAATTGTGTTGATTTGTAATAAAAAAAGTAACCAACTGGATAATAATGTAATTATAAACTTTCGAATTTAATGATAATACGTTATCCTTATAATGAGTTAGAATATAGTAATTAGAATAGTAATTCTACTTCTAAAAGAAAGTTGCTAAAAGAAAGTTGAACGCTTGTTTATTATAATGAGTAATGTGAAGTCGTCTCTTCGATCACCAAATATTTTTCTTTTCCATTATTCCAATCTAATCTATTGTAAAGATTCGAAATCAACAAAATAAAAAGTAAGTGGACCTAACCCATTGAATCATGACTATATCCACTATTCTGATATTCAAATTGCAAATTCTATAGCTATGAAATTCGAACAGTAGATTTTTTTTATTTGATATTTCTTTGGACTCCGCAAGAATCCGTCGATATTTCCGATTCAATCCGCTTTTTCCTAGGCGTTCCATACTAAGATACTAAGAAAGGGTGATTCCAAGTTCCAAGACAAGAGCTGTTTCCAATATGTTTCTTTTTCTTTGATTCCCGAACCGAACACAAGAAGATCAAGTTTGATCTCTATCTAATTTATATCGATATCTGATTTATATATAAATCAGATCGCGGCTTCATGTATCAAATATTTTCATATCAAGGCATACGATCTTTTTGTTTTGTTCCGACAATGTTAGGATAGTGGGTGTGAGAAAGAAACTTTCATTTACAG